CTATACATCTATTTATTTTGATGTAAATAGCGGCAAGAAAGCTCTATGAAAAAATGTTGGTTCCATTCGATGTTATCCAATGTGGAGTTAGAATACAGGTGTAGGCTAAGTAAATCAATGGATAATCTTGGTCCTCTTGAAAATACCAGTGTAAGTGAAGACCCGATTCTAAATGATACAGAAAAAAACACCTATAATTGGAGTCATAGTGACAGTAGTAATGTTGATCATTTAGTCGGCGTTAGGGACATTCGGAATTTAAACGTGGATGACACTTTTTTAGTTTTAGGTAGGGATAATAAAAAAGACGGTTATTCCATATATTTTGATATTGAAAATCAAGTTTTTGGGATTGACAATAATCATTCTTTTTTGAGTGAATTAGAAAAAGAATTTTCTAGTTATTGGAATTCTAGTTATTTAAATAAGGGGTCTAGGAGTGACGATTCCCACTATGATTATTCTATGTATGATAATAAATATAGTTGGAATAATTACATCAATAGTTGCATTGACAGTTATCTTCGTTCTCAAATCGGGATTGCTAGTTCTATTTTAAGTGGTAGTGAAAATTACAGCGAAAGTTACATTTCTACTTACATTTTGGGTGAAAGTAGAAATAGTAGTGAAACCGGGAATTCCAGGCTAAGAACTAGCACGAACGGCAGCGATTTCGCTCTAAGAGAAAATTCTAATGATCTCGGCGTAACTCAAAAATACAAGCATTTGTGGGTTCAATGTGAAATTTGTTATGGATTAAATTATAAGAAATTTTTTAAATCAAAAATGAATATTTGTGAACAATGTGGATATCATTTGAAAATGAGTAGTTCAGATAGAATTGAACTTTCGATTGATCCAGGCACTTGGGATCCTATGGATGAGGAGATGTTCTCTCTGGATCCCATTGACTTTCATTCAGAGGAGGAACCTTATAAAGATCGTATTGATTCTTATCAAAAAAAGACAGGATTAACCGAGGCCATTCAAACCGGCATAGGTCAACTAAACGGCATTCCCGTAGCAATTGGGGTTATGGATTTTCAGTTTATGGGGGGTAGTATGGGATCGGTAGTAGGCGAGAAAATTACTCGTTTAATCGAGTATGCTACCAATCAATTTTTACCTCTTATTCTAGTGTGTGCTTCCGGAGGAGCACGCATGCAAGAAGGAAGTTTGAGCTTGATGCAAATGGCTAAAATTTCTTCCGCTTTATATGATTATCAATCGAATAAAAAGTTAGTTTATGTATCAATCCTTACATCTCCTACGACTGGTGGGGTGACAGCTAGTTTTGGTATGTTGGGGGATATCATTATTGCTGAACCTAACGCCTACATTGCATTTGCAGGTAAAAGAGTAATTGAACAAACATTGAATAAGACAGTACCTGAAGGTTCACAAGCGGCTGAATTTTTATTCCATAAGGGCTTATTCGATCCAATCGTACCACGTAATCTGTTAAAGGGCGTTCTGAGTGAGTTATTTCAGCTCCACGCTTTCTTTCCTTTGAATCATAACTTAAGTAGAACCTTAACTTAAGTTAATAGTTAATTAAATTGAATTCCTTAAATTAATTTCTTTCTGGCGAATAACTATTTAGAATAAGTATTTATTAAGTATTTATTTATCGGAATCAAAGGAAAAATCCGAAGAATGGATTTTTTTTGGTGACATAAGAGGAAATTATGGAAAGAATCATACAGATAATTTTTTTTTTTACCGATATCCCTGATTCCTAATTAGGAAACCTCTATGAACAAGATAAAAGAGCGAATTCTTTTTCCGCGAAATTCAATTGGGCAGGGTAGTAAATTAAATAATAAATAAAACGAATTTCATGTTCTTTTCTTCCTTTCGTATTATATTATAACTATAAACTATAACGAATTTTGGAATAATTTATAAGGGGAAGAAACTCTTTATTAAATTCAAATTATAAGACAAGAAAAAGATAATAGAAGAATAACAAACAAGTGGATTATCATACATGTATTTCATGTAGAAAAATGAATAAGTCCATTTTGTTAGTTCTATATTCCTTGCACTTTCTTATATATACTCACTTAGATATACTTAGTATAATTATATAGGAATTCTAATAATTTTAAGAGATCCTTCTATTTAAGATATCTTTCTAACAATATAATATAGCGATAATAGGTAAAAAGATTAATATAACAATAAATAAATAACAGGTACAAATATTAAATCGAGGTGCCCATTCTATGACAATTCTCAACAACTTACCCTCTATTTTTGTGCCTTTAGTGGGCTTAGTATTTCCGGCAATTGCAATGGCTTCTTTATCTCTTCATGTTCAAAAAAACAAGATTTTTTAGATCTGATGGGGGCAAATTTCATCTATTTTTTTTTCAAGACTTAGACTTGGATCATAACACAGATATCTATTCAGTATAATATGGTATAACTTGTGGCTTCTTTCAAACAGAAAAGAAAGGGCAGGCGTAAACGTAAATATGATATATGAGTAAACGAGCTATTTGTTGAAAATAAGTCGCGATTGGGGCGGATGCCTGAAATAAATGCAAAGCCCATGTAGCTATATATGTGTAGTATGTGTAGATAGGGGATCATATGAGGGGGCTCCTATTATTTTACTTTTAGATCTAACGAATTGCTTCGAAAGATTCACATCAGAATAGTGCAAGTTGATGAAAGTTCCTTCGGAAACAAAAAAACGTAAAGTAAAATTCATTTTGGCCGGTCTCCCACTTCCAATAAAATGCAACTAGATCTAGTATGAGTTGGCGATCAGAACATATATGGATAGAACTTATAGCGGGGTCTCGAAAAATAAGTAATTTCTGCTGGGCCATTATACTTTTTTTAGGTTCATTGGGGTTTTTATTGATTGGAATTTCCAGTTATCTTGACAGAAATTTGATATCTTTATTCCCGTCTCAGCAAATCATTTTTTTTCCACAAGGGATCGTGATGTCTTTCTATGGGCTCGCCGGTCTGTTTATTAGCTCTTATTTGTGGTGCACAATTTCGTGGAATGTAGGTAGTGGTTATGATCGATTCGATAGAAAAGAAGGAATAGTGTGTATTTTTCGTTGGGGATTTCCAGGAAAAAATCGTCGCATCTTACTACGACTCTTTATGAAAGATATTCAGTCTATCAGAATAGAAGTTAAAGAGGGTTTTTATGCTCGGCGTGTCCTTTATATGGAAATCAGAGGCCAGGGGGCCATTCCTTTGACTCGTACTGATGAGAATTTGACTCCACGAGAAATTGAGCAAAAAGCAGCGGAATTGGCCTATTTTTTGCGTGTACCAATTGAAGTATTTTGAAATAAACCGAAGCACTTTTCTTAGCAGGAGGTAAAAAACCAAAAAATCCTCTTTTTTTTTTTTTTTTCTATAACATAACTTAAATTTATTCATAATACTGATGAACCAAAGAAGACGTATATTATATATACTATATACGGAAAACGGAAAAATTAGAAAACGGAACTTTTTTTTTATGCGTATGTAAATTCACAAAATTCAAGGACTAACCACTGACTCACAAATAAAAAAGAGGGAATAGATTCGCGGGTTCGAAGCTTTCTATTCTAAATTCTAATATCTAATATTAAAATAGAACTTATGCTTGATAGAAATATTAGATCGTATAGAGTTGACGAATGAAGCAGATTCATTAAAAATTCACAGACGAAAAAATGGAAAAAAAAGCATTCATTCCCCTTCTATATCTTACGTCTATAGTATTTTTGCCCTGGTGGGTCTCTTTTTCATTTAATAAAAGTCTGGGATCTTGGATTATTAATTGGTGGAATACTAGTAAATCCGAAACTTTTTTAAATGATATTCAAGAAAAGAGTATTCTAGAAAAATTTATAGAATTTGAGGAACTCTTCCTGTTGGACGAAATGATAAAGGAATACCCCGAAACACATCTACAAAAGTTTCGTATCGGAATTCACAAAGAAACGATCCAATTGATCAAGATGCACAACGCAGATCGTATAGATACGATTTTGCACTTCTCGACAAATATAATCTGTTTCGTTATTCTAAGTGGTTATTCTTTTTTAGTTAATGAAGAACTTTTTATTCTTAATTCTTGGGTTCAAGAATTCATATATAACTTAAGTGACACGATAAAAGCCCTTTCTATTCTTTTATTAACCGACTTATGTATAGGATTCCATTCACCCCACGGTTGGGAACTAATGATTAGCTCTTTCTACAAGGATTTTGGATTTGCTCATAATGATCAAATTATATCTGGACTTGTTTCCACCTTTCCAGTAATTTTCGATACAATTTTTAAATATTGGATCTTCCGTTATTTAAATCGTGTATCTCCGTCACTTGTAGTGATTTATCATTCAATGAATGACTGAAAAATGATCCACCGATCCAATTAGAATTTTGTTATTTTGTCCATAAGTAAAATAAAATATTCAAAATCTTACTTTATTTTTTATACACTTATTTTTTCTATACATCCAAGAGATTCGGATTCCTCCTATATTTTAGTATTTTAGTAAAAATTTTTCAGTAACTAGCAGCATCGTGGATAGGGAACTATCCTAGCGACCTACCTAATTTTATTGTAGAAATTTTCTGGATCAACGACTGGACCATGCAAACTAGAAAGACCCTCTCTTGGATAAAGGAAGAGATTACTCGCTCCATTTCCGTATCGCTCATGATATATATAATAACTGGGGCATACATTTCAAATGCATATCCCATTTTTGCACAGCAGGGTTATGAAAATCCGCGCGAAGCAACTGGTCGTATTGTATGCGCTAATTGTCATTTAGCTAATAAGCCCGTGGGTATTGAGGTTCCACAAGCGGTACTTCCTGATACTGTATTTGAAGCAGTTGTTCGAATTCCTTATGATATGCAACTAAAACAAGTTCTTGCTAATGGTAAAAAGGGAGCTTTGAATGTGGGGGCTGTTCTTATTTTACCTGAGGGGTTTGAATTAGCCCCTCCTGATCGTATTTCGCCAG